TCCTGGCGCGGATATTGGCAGGAATTGATTGAAACTTTAGCATGGGCTCATGAACGCACACCTTTGGCTAATTTGATTCGATGGAGAGATAAGCCAGTGGCTCTTTCCATTGTGCAAGCAAGATTGGTTGGATTAGCCCACTTTTCTGTAGGTTATATATTCACTTATGCGGCTTTCTTGATTGCCTCTACATCGGGCAAATTTGGTTAATTCTTTACTTTATGTTATATGCCGTATCCGCGAGAATATCATATCTTTCGATGGGGAAGGGGGTATACCCCCTTCGATTTCTATTTCTACATCTAGGATCCGACTTGTACCATTGATAATAATAATAACTGAACCATTATGGCAAAGAAAAGTTTGATTCATAGGGAGAAGAAGAGGCAAAAATTGGAACAAAAATATCATTTGATTCGCCGATCCTCAAAGAAAGAAATAAGCAAGGTTCCGTCCTTGAGTGATAAATGGGAAATTCGTGGAAAGTTACAATCCTTACCGCGTAATAGTGCACCTACACGTCTTCGTCGACGTTGCTTTTCTACTGGAAGAGCGAGAGCTAACTATAGAGATTTTGGACTATCCGGACACATACTTCGTGAAATGGTTCAGACATGTTTGTTGCCGGGGGCAACAAGATCAAGTTGGTAAGGATTAAAATGTCACTTCATTTTTCTATTTCGTTCGATGATCGTAGATCATAGAGGGGCCCCTTGACTATTCTGTAGAAATAGTATAGCCTATTTCTACAGGTATGGAAGAGGGGCGCATTCAATTCTTGTTTGTTCATTAGTTTCGTTTCTAGGGTTTCCTTTCATCGCGGGATAGAGCAGTCTGGTAGCTCGCAAGGCTCATAACCTTGAGGTCAGGGGTTCAAATCCCCTTCCCGCACCATTTTTTTTTTTCAAAAAAAAAAATGAGACTTTATTCTATATTTTTATTCTATCTTTATTTTTATTCTATTACTATTAACTAGTAATTAATTAATTAAGACTTTGCTTTTTGCTTTAGAGTGGGAGGTATTTATTATATTACAGTCAACTAGAACGAATCCTTTATCTTTTTAAATACATTACCCTGGGCGGATAGCGGGAATCGAACCCGCGTCTTCTCCTTGGCAAAGAGAAATTTTACCATTCAACTATATCCGCATTGTTCGTTCTTGATACAAAAGGTCTGGATAATATTTGGTCAGAGCTAGATCAGATACTCTTTTGAGGGCAATTTTTTTCAAATTCCATCAATAAATTAACAAATTAATATATTAAGAATTTGTTAATTATATTAACATATATTAAGATTCAAATAATTCAAATTCTATTTCTATTTTATTTATTTCAATTTAATATATCTAAATATTTGAAAATTTGAATTTAGTATATCTAAATATATAATACAAATATATAATACAAATATATAATATTTGTATTATATATTTGAATACAGTTGAATACAGATTTTTTTTGAATCCATTTTTCTTTTTTTTTAATATTTTATTTCATTCATCATTCAAGTTCTATTTATTTAAGTTACAGATTACAGAAGTTTGACTAATGAGCCCCCCCCTCCAATTTATTTGCATTTTTGGGGGGACTTATACTTATATTTTTTATTGAATTTTAATGTATCTCACAATCCGAAAAATTCGTGGAAGGGGTCGTTTTTGGATCTGGAATGAATAGATTCAAGAAATAAGAGAATTAAGGATACCCACCAGAAAAACTAATCCGATCCATAATGATGTACCAGAAAATACAATATTTTTATTACTCAACCAACCATCAGGAGAAGCGAATACAACAGGTACGCTAATCAATAAGATTGACGAAGTAGCAATTAATGCAAAAACAGCCAATTGGAAAGCAATAGTCATGTTTCTAATCCTCCAAGCTATCAACAAAAGAACTATACCCTTTAATCCCTCTATCATATCGACCAAACAAACAATTTGAATAAAGTACCACCCACATAGAGGGATTTTACCATGAATCCATTGATTCTATATGACTTATTTCCAACCCCTTTACCACTTTTATTTGGACATGAAATCGAAGGTGATTTTTTTGACTTCCTGTTCACAAATGGGCATGCTAGATCATGCATCTCATCTATCTATATATACAGATAGATCGACCTATAGATTCACACACAATATCTTTCTATACATGATAGTATCAACTCATATGGCCATGTTCTATTCGGTAGAATAAAATAGAAATTATCTCTTGGAGAGATGGCTGAGTGGTTGATAGCTCCGGTCTTGAAAACCGGTATGGTTCGAAACAAAGAACTATCGAGGGTTCGAATCCCTCTCTCTCCTTTTTTTCTTTTGATCGATGAATTTTTTTTCTTTCTTTATTGGCTTTTCTTCTTAAGTTCAAATTTTGAAAATCGTAATAGAATATTAATATTACGAAAAAAAGTAATTATTACGAAAAAAAAAGGGGGGGGGGAATGGCTCGGCTATCCCACCCAGCCGAGCCAGAAAAACAAATGGATT